TTAATATGGAGTGGTTAGGTAGTAGTTTACTAAATTTAATTTTTCATTGTACAAATAAAGTATGTTTTCTGAAGGACATATTTTGAGGTGTGTGGGAAGTAACCGGGGTAGTACTATTTATCAGGTTATGTGGGGTTGCAGGGCTTGTGTGTTTTTAGGAGTTAAATTAGTGAATTTATCGGTAGGGGGGTATCTCTTTATGATACGCGCCTCAGAAAGTTCAGCCAGGTGTCTGGCTTGGGATTAGAATTTTTAGTAGTGGGTGGGTAATTTTGGGCGTAGGTGCTGGTAAACTGTTTATTATGTCCTGTAACCATTGACTGAATAGCACCTTAGTGGCCGGGATGGGGGCCAAGACATTCAATCAGAGGCGCGATGACAGCATAAAGTCTGGCAAATCACATCCATGCGCCCCCGGACTATCGTTGGAACCTCTTCTTCCAGCCTACGGCAATGCTGAGGAGTACATAACCCTCCCCCATACAGGCCCGCTGGCATGCTCTCCTGACTCGGTTAAGAGGGTGATAGCGCCACACCATCGTGATGTCTTATTTAAGGGGAACATATGCACGATCTTGAAGGTATGGCCCTGAGGTAGGAACCAGATGCCAGGTATAGTTTCAGTATAACCAAGCCCTGTCTATATGGGCCCGGAGCGAGAAGAGCGGCAAAATGTGGGCGGGTTGCTGGTTTCACGGAGGATGGTAGATTAAGAGACCAAACAATACCTGGGGGATACCCGTGTTGAGGAGGGTCTGTAGAGCTAAATGATGTTATGTCCGATTAATAGATTAATGTGCTATGTACTGTTATAGATTTATGTGCTGTACGATATCCGTATACTAGATAGATTCTGTAATGCACGGTTAGGTTGCATGTACTATGGTGTTATGTAGGTTGACAGTTCTTGCTTATAAGCATGTTTAAGGACGTTTCAATGCATTCTTTGCTGGTAATGTACTATGTATGATCAAGCATTCTTAGTACTATGTATTATTCATGGGGGCAAGCAATAATGCACTAATTACATAGGGGTGGAATGTTTAATTTGCCTGTGAAGTACTGTGTGGTAGGGCTTTCAGTGACAGAGGTTGGTTAAGTACTCAGGGAGTAGTTTAAGATTAGAATTTCAGCTTTGGGTGTTGAAGGTAGAGTGAAGGATTCTTTCCCTGAGATGTCTTGGGGAGAGAGTTCTCCATTTTTGGTTTACAAGACCAGGGTATTATGTTATACTACAAAGACGTTTATCATTTAAGTAGTTTATTTTCAATTAGAGCGGAGAGGGGGATGAGTGTGATGATGATGAGAAAGTATATAATGGATGCGGTTTGACCGATAGTAATGAAGGGATATTCAACTGGTTGGCCCCCGATTCATGTAAGTGTAAATAGGTCGGCCACTAGGGTTCAGAATAGGGTTTGAGTAATGGGTCGGAATCCTATAGTTTGTTGCTTTGATAGGTGGAGGGCAGGAATGATTGCAAGAATTAGGATGGAGAGTATTAGAGCTAGGACGCCCCCTAGTTTATTAGGGATAGATCGTAGGATTGCGTATGCAAATAGGAAATACCACTCTGGTTTAATGTGAGGTGGGGTGTTGAGAGGGTTGGCTAGTGTATAATTGTCTGGGTCGGTTAGAAGGTCGGGTAGAAATAGGGTTAGGCTTATTAGGCATAGGAGGAGAATAATTAAGCCTAGGATATCTTTGGTTGTATAGTAGGGGTGAAATGTAATTTTGTCGAGGTCCGATGCTACTCCTGATGGGTTACTTGATCCTGTTTCATGCAGAAACAAGAGGTGGATGGTTGCTAGGGCAGCGATAATAAATGGCAAGATAAAGTGAAAGGTGAAAAATCGTGTGAGGGTGGCTTTATCTACTGAGAAGCCACCTCAGATTCATTGTACGAGGTCAGACCCGATATATGGAATGGCTGACAGAAGGTTTGTAATTACTGTGGCCCCTCAGAATGATATTTGGCCTCATGGGAGGACATAGCCTATGAATGCTGTGGCTATGGTTGTGAGTAGGAGGATAATACCGACGTTCCAGGTCTCCAGAAAAAGGAATGATCCGTAATATAAGCCTCGGCCAATGTGGAGAAAGAGGCAGATAAAGAATATGGAGGCGCCGTTGGCATGTAGATAGCGGATTATTCAGCCATAGTTGACGTCTCGGGTGATGTGGGCGACTGAGGAGAAGGCGGTTGAAGTGTCTGGTGTATAGTGTATGGCTAAGAATAGACCTGTAGTGATTTGAATAATTAGGCAAATACCTAGGAGTGAGCCGAAATTTCACCAGGCGGAGATGTTGGATGGTGTAGGGAGGTCAATGAATGAATTGTTGATGATTTTTGCTAGTGGGTGAGTTTTGCGGGGGGTAGTCATTAGGATTCTTATAGTTGAAATACAACAATGGTTTTTCATATCATTAGTCATGGTTATAGTCCATGTGGGAATAATGATGTATGCTTTATTTTCATTAAGTATTGTTTTAGTAATAGGGTTTGTGGGGTTTTCTTCTAAGCCTTCACCTATTTATGGGGGGTTAGTATTGATTTTTAGTGGTGCTGTGGGTTGTGCAATTACATTGTATTTTGGAGGGTCTTATATAGGGCTTATAGTTTTTTTGATTTATTTAGGTGGTATAATGGTTGTTTTTGGTTATACCGCGGCGATGGCAATTGATGAGTATCCTGAGACATGGGTATCGAGCATTGATATTTTAGGAATTTTTATATTGGGTTTAGTAATGGAGATGACTATGGTGGTTTTATTGGGTGGGGATCCTAATAAAACGGTGGAGGTCACTGTTAATTATAAGACTGTATCTAGTTGAATAATTTATGAAGGTGATGGGCCAGGATTGATTCGTGAGGATCCTACGGGTGCTGCTGCTTTATATAATTATGGTGTTTGAGTTGTTTTAGTCACTTGTTGGGCGTTGTTTATGGGCATGCATATTGCGATTGAGCTTACTCGTGGTGGGGGTTAGATAATTAATAGTAGAGCTAGGGTGGGTGGGATAAAGAATGATAAGAAGTAGAGTTTGATTAGGCCTTTTTGGGTTGATGTTGTTGTAGAAATTGAAATTTGGGTTTGTGTTGTTATTTTTGGTATAGATTTTTCTAATCAGAATAGGTCCAATAGGGTTGAGGTAAAGTTTTGGCTTGCGGTTAAGCTTGAGTGGGGGTTTGATCGGTGAGTAGTAATTGAGTAGAAGCCTAGTATATTAGAGAAATAGAAGGGTTTTGCTGGGGTGCTTAGTTTTATATTATTGGTTATAAGGCTAAGTTCTATTGCTATGAGAAGTCCTAGAATAGTCACAGCTAGGGCTGCTAGTTTAAGGTAGTCTGGTATGGTGACTTGGGGGTATGAAGTGGGGGGGATACAGTTGGAAATAAGGAATCCGGCAAAGATGCTGCCCATTGCTAAGCGGTTAATGGGATTTATTAGTGAGGGGTTGTTTTCATTAATTAGGATAAGGGATGTGAATCGGGGGTGTCCTGTTAGGGTGTAGAAAATAATGCGAATACTGTATATGGCTGTGAGGGAGGTTGCTAGTAGGGTAATTGTAAGGGCTCAGGCGTTGGTATACGACATATTGGCGGTTTCGATGATTAGGTCTTTTGAATAGAAGCCTGTAAGGAAAGGCATGCCCATGAGTGCGAGGCTGCCAATGATTAGGGAAGAAGCAGTAAATGGTAATATTTTAAATAGGCCTCCTATTTTTCGGATGTCTTGTTCGTTGTTGAGGCTGTGGATGATAGATCCCGCGGATAAAAATAGTATAGCCTTGAAGAAAGCGTGGGTACAGATGTGAAGAAAGGCTAAGTGTGGTTGATTAATGCCTACTGTTACTATTATAAGACCAAGTTGGCTTGAAGTTGAGAAGGCTACGATTTTTTTCATGTCGTTTTGTGTGAGAGCACAGATTGCTGTGAATAGGGTGGTGATGGCTCCTAGTGATAGTGTGAGTGTTTGAATAGGTGGATTACTCTCAATTAGGGGATGAAAGCGGATGATTAAGAAGATTCCGGCAACGACTATTGTGCTGGAGTGAAGTAGTGCTGAGACTGGTGTGGGCCCTTCTATAGCGGAGGGTAGTCATGGGTGGAGACCAAATTGGGCTGATTTTCCTGTTGCTGCTAGGAGAAGGCTTACTAGGGGGAAGGGGTCTGGGTTGGGGTTGAGAATGAATATTTGTTGAAAATCTCATGAGTTTGAAAATATGAAGAATCATGCTATGGCTAAGATAAAGCCAATATCTCCGATACGATTATAGAGGATTGCCTGAAGGGCTGCTGTGTTGGCGTCTGATCGGCCGTACCACCAGCTAATCAATAGAAAAGATATAATACCTATTCCCTCTCATCCAATGAAGAGTTGAAATAGGTTGTTAGCGGTGATTAGGATTAATATAGTGATAAGGAAAATGAGTAGGTATTTGAGGAATTGATTGATATTGGGGTCTGAGTTCATATATCATGTTGAGAATTCTACGATTGATCAGGTGACGAATAATGCTACAGGGGCAAATATGACGGAGAAGAAATCTAGTTTGAAGCTTAGGGATAATTTAATGGTATGAATCGTTATCCAGTGTCAGTTTGAGATTATAGATTCTTGACCTGTAAAAATAAATATTGTCATAGTTAAAATGCTAACGGTGAGGGCGTAGATAATAGCTGACTTTACATAGTATGGGTACAAGATGTTTTTGTGGGGTTTGATTAGGGTAATTATAATGGGTATTAACAGGGGGGTTAGCATTAATAATGTTGTGGAGGAGTGCATTTTACTTTTATTTGGAGTTGCACCAATGTTTTTGGTTCCTAAGACCAATGGATATCTGTTATCCTTTAAAAGTTGAGAAAGCCAAGTTGTTAAGCTTGGAGGCATGAGTTAGCAGTTCTTGCGTGCTTTCTCGGTAGATAAGAAGTTGTAAGCCTCTAATATTAGATTCACAATCTAATGTTTTTGTTAAACTATAACTACAAGGTGTTAATCCTATAATTACTTTGGGGTTGAAGATGAGGAGGAGTATTGGTGCTGTGTGCATTAGTATTAGTATATTTTCTCGTGTGAAGAGGGGTTTAACATTACTAGTGCTATATGTTAGTGGTCCTCGTTGTGTTGAGGTAAATATGTGAAGTGAGTATAGGGCTGTAATTAGTATATTAAATCCTGTAAATATAATAGTGAAGTTAGATCAGGAGAAAGAGGCTAAAATTGTGAATAGTTCTCCTATTAGGTTGATGGTTGGGGGTAGGGCGAGATTAGCGAGGTTTGCCAAGAGTCATCAAAGAGTTAATAGGGGGAATAGAGTTTGGAGGCCTCGGGTAAATATTATAGTTCGACTGTGAATTCGTTCGTAGTTTGAGTTTGCCAGACAGAATAATAGGGATGAGGTAAGTCCATGGGCAATTATGAGAATTATTGCGCCGGTAAAGCTTCAAGGGGTTTGAATAAGGATGGCCAAGATAACAAGTGCCATGTGGCTTACAGAGGAGTAAGCGATGAGCGATTTCAGGTCAGCTTGTCGTAAGCAGATGGAGCTTGTTATGACCATACCCCATAGGGATAAAATTAGAAAGGGGTAACCTATTTTTTCTGTTAGGGGGTTGAGAATTGGGGTAATTCGTATCATACCGTAACCACCGAGTTTTAGTAGAATTGCTGCAAGTACTATTGAGCCAGCGATTGGTGCTTCAACGTGAGCTTTAGGTAGTCATAGGTGAAGTCCATATAGGGGTATTTTGATTATAAAGGCTATTATGCAACCTAGTCATGTGATGTTGTTAGTTCAAGATAGTAGTATTTCTTTAGTGTTAATTATTATTAGGATATTTAATGATCCCAAGTTGCTTAGGTAGTAGAGGAGTGTGATGAGTAGTGGGAGAGACCCTGCTAGTGTGTAGAATAAGAAATATGAGCCGGCATTTAAACGTTCTGGTTGATATCCCCAGCGAGTAATAATAATTAGAGTGGGGATTAGGGTGGTTTCGAATAGGATATAGAATAAAATTAGTTCTGAGGCTGTGAATGTTATGATTAAAGAGATTTGTAGAAGGATGAGTATTGAAATATATAGTTTTTTTCGTGGAAGGGGGTTATTGTGGAGGTGTTGTTGGGTTGCTAAAATTATTAGGGGCAGTAGTCAGGCTGTTAGAGTTAGGAGGGGTGATGTTAGTGGATCTGAGAAAAAATTTAATGATAGATTACATAAGTTATTTGGTAAATATAGGAGAAAGGGGGTTAGGGCGCTGATTAGTAAGCTGCATAGTATTGTATTGATTCAAATTATACGGTTTTTTGAAAGTCATATTGTTGGAAGAAGCATAATTGTGGGCATGATGATTTTTAGCATTGGAGTAGGTTTAGGTTTTGTACATAATCTAGGCCGTAAAGATTGGAAATTAGAACTAGTAAGGCTAACCCTACTGCAGCCTCACATGCGGCGAATACTAGAAGAGTGATGGGTATTATGCATAGTAGTATAAAATGCATATTTAGGGTTGCGAGTGTGGCTATAATGAATAGCGATAATATCATGCCTTCCAAGCATAGTAGGGATGACATTAGATGTGATCGGTAAATTAATAGTCCTAGTAGAGATATAAAATATGCTAATGAGATGTTTATATAGATGAAAGGCACTTGGTAAATATGACTTATCATAATCTAATGAGTCGAAATCATTTGTTTTGATTAAACTATATACCAATTCAACTCAGTCTAATCCCTTTTGGGTTCATTCGTAGGCTAATCCTAGTGCTAGAATAATAATTAGAGTGAGGATTGTGTTAATTGTTAGTATTAGGTTATTTGTTTGGGTTGCCCATGGTAGGGGCAATAGTAGGGCAATTTCTAGGTCAAAGAGGAGGAATGTGATGGCCACTAGAAAGAATTTTATAGAGAAGGGTAGGTGGGCTGAGGTTGTGGGATCAAATCCGCATTCGTAGGGATTAAATTTTTCTGTATAAGTATTTAGTTGTGGTAATCAAAATGTGATTGTAATTAGTAGTAGGGCTAGGAGGACATTAGTTGCTAGGGTTAGTGTTAAGTTGATTACTCTCTCTCGAGTTTGTCAAGGCTTATTGATTGGAAGTCAATAGTACTGTTTATACTAAGAGAGTAGGACCCTCATCAATAGATAGAGATATAGAGGAATAATCACACCACATCTACGAAGTGTCAATACCATGCAGCGGCTTCGAAGCCAAAGTGGTGGTTAGTTGTAAAATGAAATAGTTGTTGGCGAATGTAACAGGTTGTGAGGAATGTGGTTCCAATAATGACGTGGAGGCCGTGGAAGCCTGTGGCTACAAAGAATGTTGATCCATAAATTCCGTCGGAGATGGTGAAGGAGGCTTCGGAGTATTCTGATAATTGCAAGCATGTAAAATAAATTCCTAGTGCGATGGTTAGGGCTAGTGCTTGAATTGATTCTTTTCGGTTGGCTTCTATTAGGCTGTGGTGTGCTCAGGTAATTGTAACTCCTGATGCTAATAGAATGGCTGTGTTTAGAAGTGGTACTTCCATTGGGTCAAGGGGGAAAATACCTGTTGGGGGTCAATGCCCTCCTGTCTGTGGGGTTGGGGCTAGGCTGGAGTGATAAAATGCCCAGAAGAAGCCAGCAAAAAAGAAGATTTCTGAAATAATAAACAGGACTATTCCGTATCGGAGGCCTTTTTGGACAGGCATGGTATGGTGGCCTTGGTATGTGCCTTCTCGTACCACGTCTCGCCATCATTGGAATATTGTCAATGCGCTGGCTAGTAGTCCTGTGGCAAGAAGGGGGATATAATAGAAGTGGAACCATATGGTTAGGCCAGAAGTTAATAGAAAAGCTGATAGGGCTCCTGTTAATGGTCAGGGGCTTGGGTTAACTATATGATAAGCATGTGTTTGGTGGGTCATTATGAGTTATCATGTAGGTAGAGACTTACTAGGAGTGTAAAAACGTAGGCTTGGATTAGGGCTACACCTAGCTCTAGTATAATGAGTAAGATGGTAATAACAATTGTAATTATGGAAGAGGGAATGTAGGAGGATAAGAGAGTTAGTGTAGTGTCTCCAAGTAGATGTATTAACAGGTGACCCGCTGTAATATTGGCTGTTAGTCGTACGGCTAGTGCAATTGGTTGGATGAAGAGGCTGATTGTCTCAATGATAACTAGTATGGGAATGAGTGGTATGGGTGTTCCTTGGGGTAAAAAGTGGGCAAGAGATGCTTTTGTTTTGAATCGAAGTCCTGTAAGTACGGTGGCTGCTCACAGGGGGATTGCTATAGCTAAATTTATTGATAGTTGGGTGGTTGGTGTGAATGCGTAGGGTGTTATTCCGAGGAGGTTGTTTAGGGCGATGAAAGTGATTAGGGCTATAAGTATGAGGGATCAAGTTCGCCCCTTAATGGTGTGGACTATTATCATTTGTTTTAGTGTAAGTTGAATTAATCATTGTTGAAGAGAGGAGAGTCGATTGTTGATTAGCTTATTAGGGGATGAAATTAGTATGGTGGGAAATAAAATGATTAGTGTAACTAGGGGGATTCCTAGTATTATTGGTACATTGAAAGAGGCAAATAGATTTTGGTTCATTTTAGTTCTCAGGTTGTTTTGTGTTTTTGTGGTATCATTAATTTTGATGATGGGGTGATGTAGAAGGTAAAGTTCAGTATTTTTAATTGAGTAATGTAGAACAGGGTTAAAATTATTGATACAATTACTATTGGTCATGGTAATATATCCAGTTGAGGCATTCACTGTAGAGAGGGAGTGCTCTCAATCTTTAACTTAAAAGGTTAATGCTGGGTAGCTTTACAGTGATACGATGTATAGGTATGAGGCTCATACTTCAAAGTCTTGGAAGTAGATAAATTCTAGGACAATGGGTATAAAGCTATGATTTGACCCGCAAATTTCTGAGCATTGTCCATAAAATAGGCCTGGTCGTATGGAGGCCAGTATAACTTGATTTAAGCGTCCAGGGATTGCATCTGCCTTAACGCCCAGCGATGGGACGGCCCATGAGTGCAAGACGTCTTGTGATGAGATTAGCATACGGATGTCTGCTTCTATAGGTAGAGTTGTTCGGTTATCTACTTCAAGAAGTCGGAATTCTCCGGGTTCAAGAAAGTATGTAGGTGTGATGTAGGAGTCAAAGGCTAGGTCCTCATAGTCTGAATACTCGTAACTTCAGTATCATTGGTGGCCAATGGCTTTAAGAGTTAGGTAAGGTTTGTTAAATTCGTCTGTTATATATAAGATGCGTAGGGATGGGAGAGCAATTATAATGAGGATAATTGCAGGTAGAATGGTTCAAATCATTTCGATTTCTTGGGCATTTATTGTGCTGGTATGAGTTAGTTTAGTCGTAAGTATTAGGGAGATAACATATAGTACTAGTGAGCTAATTAGGAAAATAATTATAAGGGCATGATCGTGAAAGGCAATGAGTTCTTCTATGATAGGGGATGTGGCGTTTTGTAGGCCTAGTTGGGCTGGATGTGCCATTAAGATATATAGGGTTTGGTCTATAATTTAACTTTGACAAAGTTATGTAATTATTTTACTAATATCTCATTGAAAAAGTCATAGGGTCTATGGGATTGGCTTGAAACCAATTTTTGGGGGTTCAAATCCTTCCTTTTTCGCTCAAAGATTTTACATAGGTAGATTCTTCAAATGTATGATAAGGAGGGGGGCAGCCATAGAGTCACTCTAAGTTGGTAGTTAGTTGTTCAATGGTTAAGACTTTTCGTTTTGAGGAAAAGGCTTCTCAAATTATGAAAATTATCAGGATAACTGCTGTTAATGAAATAAATGAGCCTACAGATGATACGATATTTCATGTAGTATATGCATCAGGATAATCTGAATACCGTCGGGGCATTCCAGATAAGCCGAGAAAGTGTTGTGGGAAAAAGGTTAAATTTACGCCTACAAATATAATGGTGAAGTGAATTTTAGCATAGGTTTGGTCGAGCGTGTAGCCAGAGAATAGTGGGAATCAGTGGATAAAACCCCCTATAATTGCAAATACTGCTCCCATAGATAAGACATAATGGAAGTGGGCTACTACATAGTATGTGTCATGCAGGACGATGTCTAGTGATGAGTTGGCTAATACAATTCCTGTTAGTCCACCTACGGTAAAAAGGAAGATAAAGCCCAGAGCTCATAGTATTGCGGGAGATCATTTGATATTGCCGCCATGCAGTGTGGCTAGTCAACTAAATACTTTTACTCCTGTGGGAATGGCAATGATTATAGTGGCTGATGTGAAGTATGCGCGTGTGTCTACGTCTATCCCTACGGTAAATATGTGGTGAGCTCATACAATAAATCCCAGGAAACCAATAGATATTATGGCTCATACTATTCCCATATACCCAAATGGTTCTTTTTTGTTAGAGTAATATGTTACAATATGTGAGATTATTCCGAAGCCTGGAAGAATGAGGATATATACTTCGGGGTGTCCAAAAAACCAGAATAGGTGCTGATATAGGATAGGATCTCCACCACCAGCAGGATCGAAGAATGTAGTATTAAGATTGCGGTCTGTTAATAGTATGGTAATTCCGGCAGCCAGAACTGGAAGAGATAGAAGTAGTAAGACTGCTGTAATAAGGACGGATCAGACAAATAAAGGTGTTTGATATTGGGTTATAGCTGGGGGTTTTATGTTAACGATTGTTGTAATAAAATTAATAGCTCCTAGAATGGAGGAAATACCAGCCAAGTGAAGTGAGAAAATAGTAAGGTCTACAGAGGCCCCTGGGTGTGACATATTTCCCGCTAGAGGTGGGTAGACTGTTCAACCAGTACCAGCTCCGGCTTCTAGGGTTGAGGATGCGAGTAGTAGGAGGAGGGATGGGGGTAGAAGTCAGAAGCTTATGTTATTTATTCGGGGGAATGCTATATCAGGAGCGCCAATTATTAGGGGAACAAGTCAGTTTCCAAAGCCCCCGATTATAATTGGTATTACTATGAAGAAAATTATAATGAATGCGTGAGAGGTGACGATAACGTTATAAACATGGTCGTCTTCTATTAGACTTCCGGGCTGACCGAGTTCTGCTCGAATTAGGAGGCTTAGGGCTGTTCCTACTGCCCCTGCTCATGCTCCAAATAGTAAATATAGTGTTCCGATATCTTTATGGTTAGTTGAAAATAATCAGCGGTTTATGAACATAAGTAGGAGAGGGTAAAATGGCTGAGTAAGCATTAGACTGTAAATCTAAAGACAGAGGGAAGTCCTCTTTTTGCCAGCTCTGAGGTGATTTATCATATTGAATTGCAAATTCAAAGAAGCAGCTTCAATTCTGCCGGGGCTTCTCCCGCCTTTTTTTCCTAACGGCGGGAGAAGTAGATTGAAGCCAGTTGATTAGGTTATTTAGCTGTTAACTAAATTTTTGTGGGTTAAAGTCCCATCAGTCTAGGGAGGGCTTAGCTTAATAAAAGTAATTGATTTGCGTTCAGTTGATGCAAAGTGGAGTTTTGCAGTCCTTAGAGTGGTGCAGAAATTAAGTAAAATTACTTGCTTAGAGCTTTGAAGGCTCTTGGTCTTGTTAACCTAAATTTCTAGATTATTAGTATTAATGGGGTTGTGGGTAGTAAGAGGGTGGAGGAAATTATTAATGGGGGGAGAAGTGGTGAGGGTTTTATGTATTTTAGTTGTCAGTTTATTTTTGTGTTGTTGGATGTGGGGAATATTGTTATTGAGATAGAGTATGTTAGGCGTATGTAGAAGTATAGATTTATTAGTGTAAGTATAGCTATAGTGAGGGGAATAATAAGGTTGTTATTTTTTGTAAGTTCTTGTATAATTGCTCATTTGGGGGAAAAGCCTGTTAGTGGAGGTAGGCCTCCTAGGGATATTATTATTAATGGAATTATAGGTATTACTCATGTAAGTTTATTTCAGGTGTGAGATAGTGATAAGGTTGTTATGTTTGAGTTTAGATAGAAGGTTATGAATGTGGAGATTGTTAGGAGGATATAGATGAGTAGAGTTAGGACTGTAATATTTGGGTCGTAGTATAGTACTGTTACTATTCATCCTATGTGAGTAATTGAGGAGTAAGCTAAAATTTTACGTAATTGTGTTTGGTTGAGTCCCCCTCAGCTGCCAATTATAATAGATAAGATTGAGATTATTAATAGAGTGTTGATGTTAATTGATGGAAAGATTTGGAGCATAATGGATAAGGGGGCCAGTTTTTGTCATGTGAGGATGAGTATGGCAGGAATTAGGGGGATGCCTTGGGTTACTTCTGGTAATCAAAAGTGGAGGGGGGCTATTCCTAATTTTATTGTTAGGGCAATTAACATTATTGTAGCCAGGGTTTGATTTAGGGATGGGTAAATTGTTCATTGGCCAGAAAATAGATTATTTAGGTAAATGGCTATTAGTAGGACTATGGATGCGGTCGCTTGTGTTAGAAAATATTTAGTGGCTGCTTCTGTGGAACGGGGGTTTGTGTTTTTGGTTAGCAGGGGTACGATGGCTAGTATGTTTAGTTCTAGGCCTATTCAGACTAGGAATCAGTGTGAGCTTATTATTGTAATTATGGTTCCTGCTAGGATAGTGAGGGAGATGATGAGGTGGGCTAGAGGGTTGATGTTAGTACGGGAGGGGTTTAACCAACATTTTCGGGGTATGGGCCCGATAGCTTATTTAGCTGACCTTACTAGTTAGAATATGGTGTAGTAGGTAGCACGGAGAGTTTTGAGTTCTCAGGCATGGGTTCAACTCCTATAATTCTAGAAATAAGGGGATTTAAACCTCTATGGTTTACTCTATCAAAGTAACTCTTTTGTCAGACATATTTCTTATGTTTGGGGTGGGATGCCGGATATTAGAGTTGGCATTGAGACATATCATATACATAGCGCTAGTGTAAGAGGTAAAAAATTTTTTCATAGAAGGTGTATTAACTGGTCATAGCGGAATCGAGGGTATGATGTTCGAATTCATAGGAATAGGGTAGTTAATAGAAGGGCTTTGGCTATAAAGTTTATTGTGTAGAGTTCTGGTAGGTTTGTATTATGGGGTGTAGCTAAGAAGACAGTGGTGGTTAGGGCATTTATTATAATAATATTTATATACTCTGCTATAAAGAAGAGGGCAAATGAACCTGCGGCATATTCAATGTTAAATCCTGAGACTAGTTCTGATTCGCCCTCTGTTAGGTCGAAGGGGGCTCGATTGGTTTCTGCTAGTGTGGAAATAAATCATATTATTGCTAAAGGTCAAGATGGTAGTAAAAGTCAGGAATGTTCTTGTGTTGTAATAAGTGAGTGTAAGTTGAATGAGCCGCTTATTAGTAGGGTTGATAGTAGAATAATAGCTAGGGTGACTTCGTATGAAATTGTTTGGGCTACTGCTCGTAGTGCGCCGATTAGTGCATAATTTGAGTTGGATGCTCACCCGGATCATAAGATTGAATAGACGGCTAGGCTTGATGTTGCTAATATAAATAGGAGGCCTAGGTTGAAGTTAATTAGAGGGTATGGTATAGGGAGGGGGCTTCATATAAGAAGAGCGATGGAGAGGGCTAGGGTTGGGGCGACTACATATAGGGTTGTAGTGGATGTGGTGGGTAGTAGGGGTTCTTTTGTAAAGAGTTTTATTGCGTCGGCGAATGGTTGAAGCATTCCGTAGGGGCCTACCAAGTTAGGGCCCTTGCGAAGTTGTATATAACCCAAGATTTTCCGTTCTATGAGTGTTAAAAATGCTATGGCAATTAGGGCGGGAATGATGAGCAGGAGTAAATTGATTATAAACACGTTGTTAAGAAGAGGAGTTGAACCTCTGGTTGTAAAGTTTTAAGTTTTATGCAATTACCGGGCTCTGCCATCTTAACGAACCCTGCTCTTGGGTTGGATAATAGTCTATGGGATTGAGATAAATAATCATCCGATTTGTGAGGGCGCTTTGTGAAGTAGGCCCCATTTCTCTTGTCCTTTCGTACTGGGAGGAATATTTAATAGATAGAAACCGACCTGGATTTCTCCGGTCTGAACTCAGATCACGTAAGACTTTAATCGTTGAACAAACGAACCCTTAATAGCGGCTGCACCATTAGGATGTCTTGATCCAACATCGAGGTCGTAAACCCTATTGTCGATATGGACTCTAAAATAGGATTGCGCTGTTATCCCTAGGGTAACTTAGTCCGTTGATCAAGTTATTGGGTCAATGGGTGTGGATTCACTTAGACTGGTGAGGTCTTGGTGTGTATTTTTTTCGGAGGTTATATTATACTCCGAGGTCACCCCAACCAAAATTTATAGTACATGGACGGTAGATTGCTGCCTATTGGGGGTTTTGAATTATTAGTTTGTACTGTTAAATTTAAGCTCCATAGGGTCTTCTCGTCTTATTTAGTTATATCCGCCTCTTCACGGATAGGTCAATTTCACTGATTAGAAGTAAAAGACAGTTAAACCCTCGTGTGGCCATTCATACAAGTCCTTATTTAGAGAACAAGTGATTATGCTACCTTTGCACGGTCAGGGTACCGCGGCCGTTAAACATGTGTCACCGGGCAGGCAGTGCCTCTAATACTAGTAATGCTAGAGGTGATGTTTTTGGTAAACAGGCGGGGGTAGAGTTTGCCGAGTTCCTCTTACTTCTTTTAATCTTTCCTGGGTGCATACCTGTGTTGGGTTAACAGTTTGAGTAATGTTATGTTAATATATAGTATATGATGATTGAACTGTTAACTAGCAGTAGTTGTTTCGGTCTGGGATAAGTTTATGCGAGGAGAATAATTTCATGTTACTTATACTAACATTATTGCTTCTATTATATAATAGATTAGTCCAATGTGTTTTAGGAGTTTGGTGTTATTAGTAGTATTAAGAGTAATTAGATATTGAGCTTGAACGCATTCTTAATTGATGGCTGCTTTTAGGCCAACTGTAGTAGTGGAATATCTCACTCTCTATAAAAGGTTATTTCCTAAAGTCTAAAGAGCTGTCCCTCTTTAGACTAACGATTAAATTTACGAGAAGATTAGGTGGGTCTATAAGTAAATTTAAGGTTGAACTGAAATTCTGTCTTGGACAACCAGCTATCACCAGGCTCGATAGGTTTGTCACCACTACCCACAGATCTTCCCACTATTTTGCCACATAGACGGGTGTGCTCTTTTAGCTGTCTTTGGGTAGCTCGCTTGGTTTCGGGGGGCATTATTAAAGTTCTCTGTATAAAGTTATTTCTAGTTAATTCATTATGCAGAAGGTAGAAGGGTTTGTCTTTGCTTTTTTGTGCTTTATTAAGTTTTTGTCTTTCCCTTGCGGTACTATATCTATTGCTCCTAAAGTAAAATTTCTATCGCCTATACTTTTGTAGTAGGTAAATGGTTTGGTTGTAGTATTGTAGGTAGTACAGTTGTATGGGGTTTGGGCTAGAGTTGGCTCAAAGTGATCATTGGTAGGTGAGATCTTCCGGGTGTAAGCTGGATGCTTTAATTTAAGCTACACTTTGATTTATCCAAGCGCACTTTCCAGTACGCTTACCATGTTACGACTTATCTCCTCTATATCAGTGTGTAGTGGTTTAGTTATTAAAATACTTTTGAATGACGTTTGAGGAGGGTGACGGGCGGTGTGTGCGTGCTTAATGGCCTTGTTTCAATCAAGCTCTCTATTCTTGATTTACTGCTAAATCCACCTTGGGCCTTTAGATTTCATAAAGGTTGTCGTGTAGTTTTCTGATTTAGAAAATGTAGCCCATTTCTTCCCACCTCATTGGCTGCACCTTGACCTAACGTTTTTATGATAATACTTCTGCTTACTTTGCGATCTTTAGGGAGTTTGCTGAAGATGGCGGTATACAGGCTGGGGCAAGAGGTGGTAAGGTTTATCGGGGTATATCGATTATAGAACAGGCTCCTCTAGACGGATGTAAAGCACCGCCAGGTCCTTTGAGTTTCAAGCTGTTGCTTGTAGTGTTCTGGCGAATAAATTTGTTGATTAAGTTATTGAGGTTTAGGGCTAAGCATAGTGGGGTATCTAATCCCAGTTTGTGCCTTAGCTTTAGTGTATTCAGGAGAATTAAAGCCACTTTCGTAGAATATTTTACTGTAACCAGAGTTTTTTACGACTTAGTTACAGATTAGCTTTATTGAGGGTATAATCTTAAACACTCTTTACGCCGTACTCTATTAACTTGAGTCAATCGTATGGCCGCGGTGGCTGGCACGAAATTGACCAACTCTAATGATCAGTATAACTTAGTTAAACTTTCGTTTATTGCTAAAGGTTTATCACTGCTGTTTCCCGTGGGGGCGTGGCTAAGCAAAGCGTTTTGAGCTGCGTGCGCGTGCTTGATGCTCGCTCCTCATGTCAATATAACCTAGAGGGCATTCTCACAGGGTTGTGGATGCTTGCATGTGTAATTTTACTGAGAGCTAATGGAAAGGCTAGGACCAAACCTATATGTTTATGGGGTAGATGCTACCCATCTAGACATTTTCAGTGTCTTGCTTTAAATTATTAAGCTACATTAAC